GGATCGTGCCAAAGATGAAAAATTGTTTTCTTTAGAATTTTCTTTCTATTCTATTAGAATTAGAAAAAGAAGATGAAAAAATTACAATGGATTTAAAATGAGAACTTATTCTTGGGTAAATCAATTGCGAAATGCTTCTGTAGAGTGTCCAATATTTGTTTTACATCTTCCATGCGAAAATATTCAATTCTCATAAGATCTTCTTGACTGTTACTCAAAAGGTCCAATAATGTATGTATATTGGATCTTTTGAGACAATTATAGGTCCTGGAAGGCAATTCTAATTGGTCAATAAAAATAAAATTCAATGGAATTCCTTTTTTGTTTTTCTTTAGATTAGTTAATCTATCTTGAAATGTTAAAAAGGGTAGAGTAAACCTGTTTTTATTTTCTTCGAAATTAATGCCCTCTTCCTCCGCATGTAGAAAAGGAATAAATAAATCAATCAAATTACGAGAAGCCTCATAAAGTGCTTCCTTAGGAGTTAAACTTCCATTTGTCCATATTTCTAGAAAAAGTATCTCTTGTTTTTCATTCCCATTCCCATAAGAATGAATACTATGATTCGCATTTCGAACAGGCATGGATACAGCATCTATAGGATAACTTCCATCTTGAGGGTCATTTATGGGTTCCATACGATATCCGCGATCTCTCTTGATTTGTAATCCAATACACAAATCAATTGGTTCCGTCAGGTTAGCTATATGTTGTGTCGTGTCAACTATTTCTACGGAAGGTGGTGAGATAATATCTTGAGCGGTTACGTATCTAGGACCCCTTATGCAAATCGACGCGTCTCTAACTCCATAGAGATTGCTTCTCAATACAATTTCTTTCAAATTTAGTAAGATTTCATGTACTGATTCCTCAATACCTACTATCGTAGAATATTCATGTGGCACCTTCTTAGATTTTGCACGTGTGATACATGTTCCTTCTATTTCTCCAAGTAAAGCCCTTCGCATGGCAATACCGATGGTATCAGCTTGACCTTTCATAAGTGGTGACAGAATGAAACGACCATAATAAAGACGCTTACTGTCTACTCTCGATTCAACACACTTCCACTGTAGTGTTCGAGTGGATCCTGCTACTTCCTCTCGAACCATACTATACTAGTATTATTATTTGATCGTTGAATCATTTATTTCTCTTGAAATCGGTTTAATTCTTATTTCTACACACGTCTTTTTTTAGGAGGTCGACATCCATTATGTGGCATAGGTGTTACATCACGTACGAAACTTAATAATATACCACTTCTACGAATGGCTCGTAATGCTGCATCTCTTCCGAGACCAGGACCCTTTATCATAACTTCTGCTCGTTGCATACCCTGATCAACCACTGTACGAATAGCTTTTACCGCTGTGGCTTGAGCAGCATAAGGTGTTCCTCTTCTTGTGCCTTTGAATCCAGAAGTACCAGCGGAGGCCCAAGAAACTACCCGACCTCGTACATCTGTAACAGTTATAATGGTATTGTTGAAACTCGCTTGAACATGAATAACGCCTTTTGGTATCCTACGTCCATTCTTACGTGAACCAATACGCCCATTCCTACGTGAACCAATTCTTGGTATAGCTTTTGTCATATTTTATCATCTCATATTTATGAGTCAGAAATATACAAAAAGAAAAGATACGGAGATATCCATTTTATGTTAAAACGGACCCTTTAACTTATTTTTACATATTGTACTTATTTTTGAAAGTAAAGTTCTTTTTTAGAAGGATTACCCTTGTCTCTGTTTATGTTTCGGATTGGAACAAATCACTATAATTCGTCCACGCCTGCGAATCAGTCGACATTTTTCACAAATTTTACGAACAGAAGCCCTTATTTTCATATTTTTTATTCCTTACCTTAATTCTGAATCCACTTCTTGGAAGAGAATAAGTCTCTTGAATTTTTTTTTTAACTTCGAATTGTATACCCATGGTTAAAAAAATAACCTAATCGTTCGAATCTTTGTTGCGAAGTCGATAAATTATACGTCCCCTGGTTGAATCATAACGACTTACTTCAATTTTTACTCTATCTCCCGGTAGTATCCGTATAAAACTGCGCCGGATCCTCCCTGAAACATATCCTAGAATTAGATCTTCATTATCTAAACGGACCCGGAACATACCATTGGGAAGTGATTCAGTAATTAAACCCTCATGAATCAATTTTTGTTCTTTCATTCCAGGTAACCTCCTTGAAGTATCAACTAATGGAGGAAGAGTTATATAACTCACTTTTCCTCTCTATTTTACAAATAGGAAGTTAGAGATAAAATTCGGATACCAGAGGTGGAAGATTACCATATATAACACAAAATTTCTCCTCCAATTCTTTCTAGTCGAGCTTCTCGATCTGTTATTATACCTCGAGAAGTGGAAAGAATTACAATTCCCATTCCACCTAAAATCTTAGGAATTCGTTGATAGTTGGAATAAATTCGTAAGCCGGGTCGGCTGATCCGCTTTAAAATGGTTCTAGTTTTATATATTCCTTTTCTGGTTTTTCTATGTCGCAGAGTTGAAACCAAGAAATATTTGTTACTTTCCTGATGTTTCCGAACGTTTTCAATAAAACCTTCTCGTAGAAGTATTTTAACAATGCTTTTGGTGATATTTGTAGATGCTATTTGAACCCTTCCTTTTTTATCCGTGTCAGCATTTCTTATAGAAGTTATTAGATCGGCAATAGTGTCCCTACCCATGATGAACTAGAATTATTGGTTCCTCCTAATTTTGATATAATCAACATGTTTCCTTTTTTTTTCTTTTTTTTTTTTTTTTAAGTATATACGTGAGACACAATCTACTAATTTGATCTATTTGATCTATTTCAGATACCCTACTATATCATAGTCTCATCGACTACTATTTATAATACTTCGGGAGCTAATGAAACTATTTTAGTAAAATTCAACTGTCTCAATTCTCGAGCGATCGCACCAAAAACTCGAGTTCCTTTTGGATTTCCTTCTTGATCAATGACAACTGCAGCATTGTCGTCATATCGTATTATCATACCGTTTTCACGTTTGAGTTCTTTACATGTACGTACAATTACAGCTCTAATTACTTCTGATCTTTCTAGAGGCATATTGGGAACTGCTTCTTTGATTACAGCAACAATAACATCACCAATATGAGCATATCGGTGATTACCAGCTCCTATGATTCGAATACACATCAATTTTCGAGCTCCGCTGTTATCCGCTACATTCAAAAGGGTCTGAGGTTGAATCATATCATTTTTATTTCAATCTGTTATTTCAATGCAAAAGTATGAAAGAAAAAAAAAAGAAATATTGTCCGTCCAGAAATAAATAAACCTGCGGTTGCTTTTTCATCCCCAATACCCCTTTTTGTTTAGTTCTACATCTCTATAAGAAATTGAGTTCGTATAGGCATTTTGCGCGCAGCTATTGAGATAGCTGCTCTAGCTACAGTTTCTGATACTCCACCCATTTCATAAAGTATTCGACCCCGTTTAACAACGGATACCCAATATTCAGGGGATCCCTTCCCCGAACCCATACGTGTTTCCGCGGGTCTTACTGTAACGGGTTTGTCGGGAAATATACGTACCCATATTTTTCCACCACGACGCACATATCGTGTCATTGCTCTTCGCCCTGCTTCTATTTGTCTAGCTGTAATCCAAGCAGGTTCAAGTGCCTGAAGAGCGTATCTGCCGAAACAAATATGATTGCCTCGGCAAGATATTCCTTTCATTCTTCCTCTATGCTGTTTACGAAATCTGGTTCTTTTGGGGTCATAGTCGATGGTTGTTTCTTAATTCCATCTCTACTGCAGAACCGGACATGAGAGTTTCTTCTCATCCAGCTCCTCGCGAATGAAAGGATTCAAATTCAATAATATTATAGATACACATTAATAGATAATACACCAAGTAATGGCTTTTATTGCTATTTAATTTCTTATATAGGAAGGAAGATGTAGATACAAGATATACAATACAGCTAGACGTGTGTGTACATTTATGTATCTTTATAGATAATGTAATGTTTCTCTTTTTTATTTTTATAACATAACGAATCCTTTCCTTACTTTTTTTTTTACCTCTATCAAATTACGACAAAAAATTGTAATCCAATAAATAGAGGTTTCGCGGGCGAATATTTACTCTTTCCTGTTTCATTCGAAGGTTCAATTCATGACCTCTCAGAATAAATCAATTTTTTCTTGGTCCGTTCCGCCATCCCACCCAATGAATTATTAGGATTCGTTTTCAATAGAATCCTATGCAGTCACGGGTTCTGTCGTTCCCATAGCTTCTCCATTAATGGTTAGGTCCGAACTTTGCAATGGAGCTTCCAACAAAATTCGTTCACGAGTCAATTTCCTCAGTTTTTATTAACCCGAAGGCTCTTTGTTATTTTATTCTATTTAATATTATTTCATTTTTTAATTCTTATATTTCTAATGATCTTATCAGTTCAGTATTGATTATCAGTATTGATGCTTTATCACACTGCCTTTTATGACGTGATTCATAGACCATACATATTGGAATCATATATCATTGATATTTTTGTTCTTTCTTTCTATCATCCTTCCATTTATCCACATCCCTTTTTTTTTTCTTTACAACCCATAATCAAATTTCTTTTTTCTTGAAAGAATTTCAGTTGCTACAACCATATGATAGATCCACTCATTCATATAGTGACTGTTTCTTGGGATCTCGACAATACGAAGCAATAAGTTGGTTATTAGTTTATTTTATATAATTACAAAGTTTATAGCGGGGGTCAGTCTATTTTTTTTTTGAATCCCAACTTGAAACTATAAAGAAAAAACTAACGAGTCACACACTAAGCATAGCAATTATACCAAATGATCAATCGAATTTTTATTTAACCTTATAGAATTAGAATTGTTCACTTTTTTTTTAACGGAAAAAGAATGAAAGAGTTTGTCATTTTTTGTTTTATCACTGGACAGAATGGGAAGACAAGTTTGATTATTCCTCGT